CTAAGTTCATAGCTTTCGCGGTAGCTTCGTCGATGTTACCTACCAAATAAAAGGCCTGCTCGGGAAGACTGTCTAATTCCCCAGAAAGGATCAATCGAAACCCCCTAATTGTTTCGGCGAGACCAACATATTTCCCTGGAGAACCAGTAAAGACTTCTGCCACGAAGAAGGGTTGTGATAAGAAGCGTTCAATTTTTCGTGCTCTTGCTACAGTTAAACGATCTTCTTCGGATAATTCGTCCAACCCCAGGATAGCTATAATGTCCTGAAGTTCTTTGTAACGTTGTAAAGTTTCCTTAACTCTTTGAGCAGTTTCATAATGTTCCTCGCCAACGATCCGAGGTTGTAACATAGTTGACGTTGAATCTAAAGGATCGACTGCTGGATAAATACCTTTGGCAGCTAATCCTCTTGATAGTACGGTAGTAGCATCTAAATGTGCAAATGTCGTGGCAGGAGCAGGGTCGGTCAAATCATCTGCAGGTACATAAACTGCTTGGATCGAAGTTATAGACCCTTCTTTGGTGGAAGTAATTCTTTCTTGTAAAGAACCCATTTCGGTACTAAGGGTAGGTTGATAACCCACTGCAGAAGGCATTCTCCCTAATAAGGCAGATACTTCTGATCCCGCTTGAACGAAACGAAAGATATTGTCGATGAATAAAAGTACATCTTGTTCATTAATATCCCGGAAATATTCTGCCATGGTTAGTGCAGTCAAACCTACTCTCATACGAGCTCCTGGTGGTTCATTCATTTGACCATAGACTAGAGCTACTTTTGATTCTGCAATATTTTTTTCATTAATTACCCCAGATTCTTTCATTTCCATGTAGAGATCATTTCCTTCACGAGTACGTTCACCTACTCCACCAAATACGGATACGCCTCCATGAGCTTTGGCAATGTTGTTGATCAATTCCATGATAAGTACTGTTTTACCCACGCCGGCTCCCCCAAAGAGTCCAATTTTTCCTCCACGGCGATACGGAGCTAAAAGATCCACCACTTTAATCCCTGTTTCAAAGATTGATAATTTCGTATCTAACTGTATAAAAGCAGGCGCAGATCTATGAATAGGCGATGTTGTACGAGTATCTACAGGACCTAAATTATCAACAGGCTCCCCAAGAACATTGAAAATTCGTCCGAGAGTAGCTCCGCCGACTGGAACACTTAGAGCAGCTCCTGTATCAATCACTTCCATTCCTCTCGTCAGACCATCTGTAGCACTCATAGCTACAGCTCTAACTCGATTATTTCCTAATAATTGTTGTACCTCACAAGTCACATTAATTTGCTGACCGGCAGTATCTCGACCTTTAACTACCAAAGCGTTATAAATATTAGGCATCTTGCCCCGGGGGAAAACAACATCCAGTACTGGGCCAATAATTTGAGTGATACGTCCTAGGTTTTTTTCTTCAAGTGTGGAAACCGTAGAACCAGAAGGATTCGGATTGATTTTCATAATATAATAAAGTAAAATATGTCGAAATTCTTTTGATTGAGAGACTATGGTACATAGTACCAAATCAATTTCTGGTAGCAGCTTGATTAATTAATTCAATACGAATTAAATGGGAATTAGTACTCGATTTAGTTGGTACCACCCAACCGAATAAAATTCAATCGTTTACTCATTAAATTTAAATGAGTAAATTTTCAAGTTCAATCTATTCTTTTTTCAAAAGATCAAGTAGATGAATAAGAATTGTGAGTAAGTGAAGTGTGTTTCATTTCTCTATCATTATATTATACAAAATACCATCTATACTTATACTCGATTAGATGAAATCTATGAAATTCTAACTCGTGATTCATTATTACGATCTCATTGACTGTTTTCTTTTCTATATATCTAACTATATATCTATATATAGTTAGTTTAGTTAGTGTCTATTTTTGTTTTATTCTCCTTCTCTTTCATGGATGAATTATCCCTATTTTCACATCTAGGATTTACATATACAACACATATCACTGTCAAGGGGGAATTTTTCTTAGTATTTTTTTTTAGATTCCAAATGGAAAGTGCCCAAATTCAATTATAAACTTGAAAAACAAAGATTGGGTTGCGCCATATATATCAAAGAGTATACAATAATGATGTATTTGGTGAATCAAATGCATGGTCTAATAAGAAACTTAATTCATTGATAATATTAGTATTAGTTGAATATTTTTTGAAAGATTTTTGTCAAAGTTTTCATTCACGCCTAATCTATATCGAGTAGACCTTGTTGTTGTAAGAATTCTTAATTCATGAGTTGTAGGGAGGGACTTATGTCACCACAAACAGAAACTAAAGCAAGTGTTGGATTTAAAGCTGGTGTTAAAGATTACAGATTGACTTATTATACTCCTGATTACGAAACCAAAGATACTGATATCTTAGCAGCATTCCGAGTAACTCCTCAACCCGGAGTTCCCGCTGAAGAAGCAGGGGCTGCGGTAGCCGCCGAATCTTCTACTGGTACCTGGACAACTGTGTGGACTG